TGTCAAGTCAAGGTCAACGTACGTAGCAGCAAGGATGGTGCATCGCCTCTTTCTCGTTCTCGCTCGGGAGCCAAAACGAACACGCCTGCTACCTACTGTACTGGACCTTCGACCAGGCATTCTACCTTTGTCGAATCGGAACCAATACCACTGCATTGCGCTCGAACAGTTGAGCGGCCGCCGGCCCTTCCGTGCACAGATATAGATTCATTCTTCGTACCTGGTCCAGCCTCACAACTCTTCGCGGGTTGGTAAGAAGTCAGTCTTGTTTGGTAAGACGGAATTTGACAAAGAAAAGAGAGTGCTCGCCCCGGCCAACAAAGACCGTAATTACATAGATAACTGCTCCTCCCCTTCTCCGTCTTTAAGGCTTTAAGGCGAACCGTATGGCGGCTGGAAATAAAGACGACCTCACCTTCTCGTAGATGGTGTCAGTGAGAGCCGTTTTAGTACCCCCCGTTGACCTTTTTTTGTAGATAGAATCTTCAATGAGTGGAAACAAGCAACCTTACTAAGCTAAGAAAGGTGCTTGTTGAGTAAGGCCGGCTTTCTTCGAATGCTTGAGCGCTTCTTTCTCATATCGATCATTCAATATCCTTGACTTTTCAATAAGGGGCGCGTTAGCTAGGCCGTTTTCTTGCAGGAGTGCTAGCGCGCGCCCTTACGTTTTCTTTGCTTGCTCTGCAGTACGAGCCTCATACAAAGCCGCGCCCCTTTAATATGATGAAGAGGGGCCGCCCTCTTTGATTTTCCGCACCAATCCTTATTTACTACTACATCTTTTTTGGGGTGTATAGCTCAGTTGGTAGAGCATTGGGCTTTTAACCTAATGGTCGCAGGTTCAAGTCCTGCTATACCCAAACCTAACTTGCACTATACTATGAGTAAGGATGCGTAGTAGCGCAAAGAGCACTCTTTGGCCTTTAGATTAGAGGCGCTTCGCCGTCTTTGATTGGATGGAAACAGATATCTAAAGTGTGCAGTGAAGGATCTTTATATTCTAGGTAGCCAGCCAAAGCGCTTACCTTTCATCAAAGGGGCCGTAATCAGCCTCAAGATTTGAGATTCCGTAAGTAACTCAGTGAGTGCCTTTCTAAGAAAGAAGGGCTTGGAAGAATAAAATGAAATACGAACAACCGCGCTGGTTGTAATAGATCGACTTTCATGCTAGTTCTTGCTCCAGCATGAAAGTTCCATTTCAGGGAAGGACGACGTACTATGATACTGATCTTTTTTGTTTTCTTTTTCTTTTTCACTTTTCTACAACCTCTACTCGTACGCTGGAATTTTATCATCATGGTTCTTTTATTGGTTTTCTACACTTATCTTTTTCACGAGACTTTTTTGCTATGGAGGCAGACCGGGTGAGAGAGATCCCTTGTCTTTGCCGCCTACCTATGTCTAGAATAGCACGATAGAGCCCCTAATCTATAGCAAGAGTCTAACCGCCTGCATTGATGACTGAAGCAGGAATGAGAATAACCTAGTCTCCTTATGATTATGAAGTGAAGCAATGGAAGAAAGGAAACAAGCAACTGGGAACCATCTACAGCTTGAACACTCCTTCTTGCCTTTCAATCTCGACCTACGCTTGGATGGAATAGTGGCTTTCTTGTAGTAGTAGTAAATGAATCAGAACATCTAGGTAGCAACTATCTCGAAATGGATAAGTAAACTCCCCCATTTTTGAATGAGTATGGGTGAAAGGCCTGCTTTCACCTACGACTTTCTCATCAGAGGTTTAAAGAGGTAGTGATTCTAGGACTAGAGGGAAGTTCAAGTCGACCAATGTGATAGGCGAAGAACTAACTTCTCTGGTGTCCGTCAAAGGATTCGGAGGTAGGGGATGACCTGTAATGAATCTGCCTGTTCGGGTTAAAGGGAAGGGCCTCGTCGAAATCATCGGCTTTCTGCCCAACGCCACGGCCGTGGCCCTATTATTTAAGAATATTTACGGATGTATAAGGCCAGCATAGGCTGAGTCTAATTCACCATCCCGGGATTGAGTTCTGACCATAAAATCAACTATCATGCTTGGATGGAAGGAGCATTCAAGACTATCGAGGTTGGACGGAGGCGCCTCTTCTCGGTCGGGAGTGAGTTGTGAATTCTGGTGATAAGGCTTGTGATGTTCGATCTAAGATATTCGGAATCAAGATCCGGATAGAATTGTTGGCTTTCTCAATAGCTTTCTCGAGTTGCTGTTGCCGAAGCTGAGCTTGAAGAGCGGAGTTCGGCGAGAATACTCTTGACAGGTGGGCATGGAAGCTATCTGCTATGCTATTAGAGGATTTATACCGTAAACACACAACTTCCACCCTGTTGGCTGTAGTTTTAGCTTGTATATGTGAAAAATGAATAAGAAAATAAAGGATATTTAAAAAAGAATTAAAATAAGAGATTTTTCTGCACAAAACAGGGAAAGAGAATGAACTAGAACAAAGCAGATTTTTTTCATTCCAGCACTACAAGCATTTTGTTACATGGGAGTACATCCAATAGGAAGCTTACACACACATAGACCAGCCAAACAACTAAACACAACATAACAAATAAAACCAAACAAAGACACTTAACTTAGCATAGGAGTCTATCTCCAGTAAGCATCGGAGTAGATCCCCACTAACAAAAGACAAAGAACACCATACATTAAAACAAACTACTTTGCGTCTACAGACACTTATTTAAATCTTCTAGAAAGAGTCGACGGACTCTTCTAGTCTCCCCGGTCACCGAGGGTGGCAGCCCGCACAATGAGCTCTTTTTGTTCGGCGAGGAGGGCCCGAATCCGGTCTTCCAGACCGCGAATGCGGCCCCGGGTCAATTGCATCATATTTCCTACGACCTCCGGATCGAGAGCAGGCGGATGCTCCCAGAACAGACCGAGCATTTGCTCCTGTTGGAGCTTCTCGTTTTCTGCACGAGCTATCTCGTGCTGAATTGTTGCAAGTCTTCCGGTAATATCCATAATGTTTGTTTTTGGAATTAGTGTGACTGAAAGTCTTTCTTTCTGACTTCTACCTCTCTCTTTGAAAATATAGACTGAAAGAAGCTTCTATTTATAGGCCTTGGAGGCGCCTAACTCTTTCTTATTATTAGTAAGATAAGTTGTCTTAGTTTCATAACATGTTTCAACCCCGGCTTTTCATGAATATGGAACCGGATCCACTAGATTTTAGTGTGCTGAAGAATTCTCTTCGTACTCCAATCCGTACGAAAGGCCCCCTTTCTTTTGGCGGGTATCGCCACGTGGCTTAATCCCGGATCACTCCTTCAGGAATAGGACACAATAATATAGCGCACATCAGAGAAGAGAGTACCCCCTTTATTATAAGACAGGCCCCCCGCGTCCTTTCTTAATAGATGGAGCAATCGTCACTCGACAGCTCGAAAGCGGATCAGTACAAACCCACGTGATCCGTATTCGCTTACGTACCAGGCGTGCTTCGTCGTACCCTGACTACTCCTCTTTCACTGGCTTATTTGTACCCAGCTACATGATGGCACTCCCCTCGGCCAATCCTCAATCGACAGCAACTCCGTCCTAGCGAATCCATATCACCTGGGTCTCTTTCTCTTAGGTTGGTTTCAGCAGGAAATACAAAGAAAAGTAAGTGGGTCCAGTCCACATCTTTTTTTCTTTAATAATGAACACTATAATTCGATGAATGACTCAAATGATTCGATGAATGACTCAAATGATTCCGGAAATACATCAATTTCTCCCTATAATATTGATACTTAGTATCACGATCAAGTTTACTAATTACCTTCGAAAAACATCTTTTTTTTTCATTTTTTCCTAAACTCTTATCAAAAGGTTCGCATAAGAAATTAACATAGTTCTCGTAAGAAGTCATTATGGTTTGAATCTTTTGTTCCCACGTATCCCTATCCTTTTTCTTCTTTTTTTGTTTTTCTGGTATATTTTTATACAAGTATTTTTTCAGATCCTCCTGCTTGATTATACCTTTCCAGTTTTCTGTATCAATACCTTTTTCATCGTAAACAAATTCACCACCATCTAATCATTTTTCTTGATAATCAATCACATTGTGATAGATATACTCATTGATGATAGAAAGAGGATCCATTTTACAAAATATATTGACATAAGTATCAGGCAGTTTCTTGCTATGATCAGCTGTAGTTATAAAGTTGTCATGAACTGTGTATATGGGGGATCCCTGGTTAAGCATTTCCAAAATAACATTCATAGCAATATATGCATCCTTTTGGTGAATGAAATTGACGAAGGTAGATACTTGAGTCTTCCTTTTATCTCTAGTTTCCGAAGGGACTCTAAGAGTAACCTGACGCCTCTTCTTGTGAATTCGATCATAAACCCATACATTGATAGGGTCTTTTTTCATATAATCCTGAACAGTTGTAAAGAAATCTGTTCTATATAGAACTTGAGGTACAAAGAGGATACCTGTATATAGTAATAATAAATGGATTGATACTAAACCTATACATGTAGAAGATCTGTCTAACATAAACCCCCGCAGTGGCGAAAAAATTGTATTCTATCTAAGGAATGAAGTGAATCGTTATCAAAGTGATCATACCATTCTCTGTGAAAAAATCATACAGATGGAAAGACTTCTTTCAGATAAAGAGAATACTGAAGAGATCACTAACCAGAATACCAATACTGATATGGAAACTAAGAAAACAAAGAATAAAAGAAAGCCTCCAAGAAACACTAATACTAGCAAGAAAGCTAAGAAGAAACCTCCGTGGAAATGACTCCATTCAATACAGACAAAGGTGGCTAGCGTGGAAATGACTCCTTTCTATACAGACAGATGGTGGCATTCAATACAGACAGATGGTGGCTGGCGTGGATGAGTTTCTCTTATAGAATATCTAAAGCTCTGATCATGGATGCCAAAACTAAAGTACCACGAATCTCTTGGTGTGGCTTATCACTTCATTCCTTCTTAAGCTGGAATAATGCCTACCGACGGCTAACCCTCTCTCATAGAATTGAGGCCTCTCCGTCGGTATTTACCTTCTCAGGTCTGAGGTGGAAATCCTGATCAATTACCGTCCATTTCTCCACTCAACCATCGATTATCATAGTAGAAATCATTCTTCTTTTCGTGCAGATGAAGGGCTATGTAGGCACAAATTCTACTTGGTGAGGGGACTAGGCAGGCAAGGTTGGATAGGACCTTGGCGAGCGATGAATGGGGGCACACTCTTCCCTGATTTGGTCATCCATCATCTACCAAAGCGAAAATGAACCACCTATCAACTCTTACTTACTGTGAGGGTTTCCGGTGTGCTAGATTCAATTTTCCTGTTGCTGATCCAAATCTTGTACTTGTGAACTGCAGTTGAGACAAGTTTAGGTAATCCTCATTAAGGTTGTTAAACTGTGTTTTTTAAAGGTCTACAATGGTCATAGAATTAGTTTGATAGTTGTTATAGAATAGTTAGATTGACAGTGTTCGCTTCACCATGAGAGCCCCAGTTGGTCTGATCAAGGGAAATGTTCCCCTGTAGCTATGCCGGATACGTTCCCTGCACTTTGATAACCTAGTACTTATGTCAAGAAGATTGAATGCGTAATAGCACGCTCAGATCTGTCAGAAAGCCTAGGTACCACAACAATGCAGACAGAGAGACGATCTTAAGAGCATTTAGCTTTTTTCTATCAACTCATACCTCGAGCCAATGTTCGAGTACCAGGCGCTGAAGTAACCCATGCCATACTCCCAGGAAAAGCTCGAACGGCCTTCAACAAAGGGAACCTGTACCCGAAAGCGACACAGGGTTGTAAACCGTACTTGAGGTAGACACCCTTTGCCCCATATGGGTGATGAGAGTTCTAACAAGCCTTTGCAGAGACAGGGTAAGAAATCCTTAGTCAAGCCCTTCACTAGCCTCTGGCTTTCCAACTATCTTACCTATTCTAGCCTTTTTTCGTAGAAGTTTATCCACCAAAGGTACGTTGTCACTAGAGCGAAGCAATAGGTAAAGTGCTGAGAAGTATATCCGTAGCTCTGTACAGCAATCCTTAGCTCAGTACAGCAATCCTTACTTGCTTCTTTGCCGTCGAAGTGTCCCGCTATTACACAGGAGATCTCGAGTAAAGGTAGGCCCGGTGCTCCTTCCCTTGCCAGTCCTAGCGGGGTTATCAGGTACTCTGAACCCTCAACCTTTCTCCCAAGCATCTTGGTTTCCCTCAAAGTACAGCTAAATAACTAAAGCCTCTTTCGCTTTTTTTACTCTTCCTTGCTGAAGTGAGTCTATTTTATTCCGTATCCCATAGATTGTCCCGCAATCTCTTCCAAGCCGATGTGAGATCACTTTACCCTCCGGAACCAATGCTAAATGTCCAGGGAGTCTCTCCCATGACCGGTGAGCTATCCAACCCACGCAGAACCAGCACCTCATTGCTTTCGGGTCTTTAGAGCAGATTCCTGAAGAATAACAAGCAAGAATATGGTACAGGTGAAAGCGCGGAGTGGATCGTTCCACTTTGTAACCCAAGTTGTGGGATCGTTTCTCTATGGCAACGGACAGCTTCGAATGGACCTGGAAAGATCAGCTCTTCTTCAAGGTGTGAGGGAGCAAAACAAAAGAGAATAATTCAAGGGAATGAGTCAGCATCTAGTAACTGCTAGGATAGCTAGCAAAAAACAATTGAGGATGGGTAGTAACCAGAGCATGAGTAAACACGGTCTAGCAGGCTTGCTAACATCTTGTTTCCATCCTCTTATCTTCCGGTGTCTAGTTCCATTGGATTCTTGGTTGATAGGGTTTTCATAGGAGGGGGATAGGTTGCATTCCTATACAACAGCTTAACAGCCTTCGCATACAAGTAGATGGCTATGCGCTACACCTTGGTAAGACTATAACGCTACACCTTGGTAAGACTATAAGCGGAAACTAATAAGATTCGTTTTCATCAACCTATTCTATTATTCACGGTAAGTCTTCGAACAACAACCATCTCAGCGGTGACACACGAATTAGGTAAAGAGCTTTGAAAAGCGATTACTTAATTCCTCTTCCCTGCTAGTATCCCAGCCCACCTATTAAGGTTAAATTGGAACGGAACTGAAAGAAAGACAGCTGGTGAATATAGGTCTACTTTTTTTCAGCTGGCAACCCCTGCTTTCAAAAGGAATGCGCTGTGAGGGAGAAGACAGCAAGCTACTGACATTGTGAATGTCCGAGGAGTTAATAAGTGCCTCACTTTACAGTAAAGGAAAGGTATAAAGTTTTCCATTGTCCTAGGGATTCGTATTTCCCATTGTCCTTATGGATGAGGGAATCGAGTTGCGAAAGATGAGGGAATCTACTTGAGTCCCCCTAAAAGCAGGGTATTATTCCTATTTTCCCTCTTCCTCCAGCTATCAACAGGATAGAGTGGAGCCTCACATAACCCCCTTTAGCACAGAGAAATGTACACCTAATGCCCGGACTGAATCTAAATTATTCTATACATTGATTATAAAGTTACTTACGAGTCGGAATGGTCGGGCATAATGAGTGTAGCTCAGTGCTCTCTCTCCTTAACAGTCGAGCTATTTCTTTCCTTTCAAGAAGCACGAGTGGAACGGTCAAACCGTTAAGTCAACAGGTTGAGAAAGAGATTGATCGTCACATACGACATTGCCCCAGAATGATATTAGTCGTTATATACGAGATTAGACTTAGTCCGTTGTTGTTTGATCTTTTACTCGGACAAGTGCTACAACCGTCGAGCTGAGGAGCGAGACTAAGGTCGACCGTTAGGGAGACTAAAGCGGGAGGCTAAAACGAATGCTTTCAGTATGCCGCGAGTGACTTTAAGAAGGTGTTATGCTGGACACATTAAGGACTAAATTCATCCAGGTCCTGGTAGTTACACGGGAAAGCTTTCAGGCTTACTGCTCTACTGGTTTCAAGCAAGACCTAGCCTCTCCAGCTTATTCATTAGGGCGAAGAGGACTAACTAGCTGTTGACAGGAGATGCAGGCAAGGAAGTCACTAGAGAGGTTAAAAAGACATACATAATGTAAATTCCTGGTAGTTCTTGACTGACTGCTATTAGTATGAACTTTCTTTTATGAATGATCTTTCTTTATCTCCACAAAGGGAAGATTCATGAATGAAATCATAGATTAACCAAGACGATTTAAAGAAGAATTGCGGCCTAGTCAACAAGCTTCTCAACTTCCTTTTGCTTATACGAGAAAGGCCTAAAAAGAGCCCTGAAAGAGGCGTCTACTTCTGATCTAAAGACGGATTGATAATCACCTATGAGGTAGTTGTTGTGAGGCATAGAACTAACCTTAAGAGGCAGTATGAGACCTATCTCTCGCTCTATCGACGTAGGTGGTTGCTTTTCCACTTTTGAGTCGGACTGCTACAACCGTTTAGCTATAGGAGGGAGTCCAATAAAGGGCAAAGATTTAGAGTAGGACTGCTCTCCACTTTAGGGACAGCCTTTTAGTCCTTGAAAGTGAGTTCTTTTAGTCGAGTTCTTTCCCGCAGCTCTGACCCTTCATCGTACTTTTAGTCAAGCTCAGCCTATCCTAATTAGGATTAGCCTCTTTCCGCTTACAATTTTCAACTGGAAAGTCAAGGCCATCAAACCTCGAACACTAACCTTAAGAGCTTTAACCAGTAGGATGAGTCGGCACTTGCTCTTTTGAGTTAGGTAGTTGCTGTTAGTCCTTTAAAGCCTATGTTCATTTCTATAGTAAGCTGCTACAACCATTGATTAAAGAGAAGGGCCATAAGGAGTGTAGCGAAGTGATTCTCCTAAGAGTGAAAGTGGAACGGGTAGAAGCCTTCTAAAGTAAAGTCAAGTAAACACCCGCTCTAAAGCACTACTTGTCCTATATCGGGGTTTTAGTCTCCCTCCTAAGGCTTACTCCTAGCGACGGTTGTAGCTGCTTACTATAGAAATTCATATAGGCAACAGCAACTACTAAGAAATGCCAGGGCCGACTTATTTCTGGGGCATCAACTTTCGTTTTTGCTTAGTCAACTTGGCCTCAGAGACCGTTTTTCAACTGTCTGAAAGATCTCCGTTTTGATCCTCTGTCTCAGTCGACTAGCTTTTATGAGAGATCTAAAATCTCCGAAATCTCCCCTCTGTCTCAGAGGACTAGCTTTTTGGGGAGATCTAAAAAAAGATCCAAAACCTCCTCGGTAGAGGCCTGATTCTATTCCTTAGCTAATGAGTTAGTTTAACAACCTTCGGTAACTCCTAATTAGCTACATAAAGAAAGATTCTGAACCAATCTTTGAATCAGGCTATCGCCTGCCTAAAAGAAAGGTCTCACTGGAGAAGCTTGACTGAAGGGTCCTAAGAGCAAGGTGCTTAGCCGCTCTCCCTTTGCTAACCGAACACCAACCCGATCTAGCATTCGAAATAGGCTAAGAGCTTTAAGCCAACAGGCATACTAACTCGCTAGCCAGCAAGCCAGCAAAGCCCCCGTCTTCATCGACGGCAGAGTATGTCGGGCAAAGAAAGGCGTCTCGCGGTCCTTCATGACACCAGAGTTGGATTATACTTTGGACTTGATCAAACTCTGGCTCACCTGGAAAGTCCTTTTTCATTTCAATTTTTCATTTTGCCCAGGATAGAAGCAGATGTCCAACGGTGATGGGTTGTGTGTGCTCTATGCAGCACGTGGAAGCCGTCCAACAGTAAGTTGGGGCTTTGTCAGCCCAATACCTTCCTGGCCATGGGAAAAGCATAACCATAGATTTCGTAGGACGATTGCCCTATCTCTTAAATTCAAGGGGGGAATCACTACGTTTTTGTCGTAGTCGACCTTTCGGATTCAGTAAGATGGCCCTTTTGTACCAGGTCGACGCGCTGGCCGAATTCTGCTTCAAAAATGTACAGGTCTAATGCTGTCTTTATCAAAAAGATGCTGCAATCTTCAATCATCGTTCATCGAGCGCTTTCTCTCATCTGCCTTCTATGTATGCCTTTGTGGTCGTTAACGAGAGCAATCGGCAGACCCAGTCTCTCTTGGAATCCTGAATATGCCAATAATTGTACTAATCCACATATGTCTCTCTCCCGGTACTAGTTGCAGTAATGAGAATTCCCCTATTTATTTGATGAGAAATGCGAAACGAAAAAAGAAAAGATCCCCCGTTAGGTTAGGAATGATATTCCGCTCCCTGCCCCCCTTGTTCAAACAAAGGGTTCTCCCTAAGGCTTGGGAATTTATTAGCTAGAGGTACCTAGGGTCCTGTGGGGGTGCCCTAGTGCTAAGGGTCATTCGATTCCTTTCTAGATCTCTGGCCTGCATTCGAGGCTACTCTTTGGATCTCGCCAACCAAGGCTTGGTTAGTATCATTGTGCTTAGCAACTATGGGCTCAAGGGTGACTATGACTTCTCTGGCCACTTGTTTGGCCATCGGTGCCACTGTAGCTGACAAGGACTGGTTTCTATTTAAGAGAACTCTATCAACCTCTCGATGTGTCATGGCCATAAATTCTGCTCGAGTGACCAGAGCTACTTCATTATCTGCTGGTACTTCCTGATTCGAAGACAGACTCTGGGGATTTCCAGTGTCTTCGAGGGCCTAATCCCCTACTCGAGACGATGAAGGAAGCACTTCGGCATCGGCAGCGGTAGTTACAGGATCATCGGATAGCTATGAAAAGCATCTAGGAAGAAAGGACCGAGCTGATTCTATAGCTGCCTATTCTGTAACGATTCTATCACAACTTATTCTTTCTTCTTCACTTGCAAAGAACCTATTTGATTCAATTGCAGCTCCTTCTATGCTATCAATCCCATTTTGTTCACAGCGTCCTCTTCTGGGAAGGAATCGGAAGTAAGGCTTGACTTTCCCCGTTCTTTGTCTTCTAGGCGTCGGAGGGGAATGAAATTCCTAATGGTTCTCCGCCTTTTAACCCTTGGCAGGGGAGAAGGTACGAACTTCGCGTCTCTAATGGAACGAACGAAGTGAAACGAAGTTCCGCAAGGCACTTAAACAAAAGGTATTACTTAAGGCAAGGAAAGCGCCAAATTGGACTGCCTTCTTTGTAGACTTCTTCTGTCCTGACCTGCTCTGAGCTTCCTGGAAATGGGTATTAAACAAAGGACATAGTCGGATAGGTAAAACCTCTTTTTTCGAGTGAAAGGCCTTATGTTATGAGGGTAAACCTCCTAACCAGGCTACTAAGTGCCAAACTCTCCTCTATAATAAGGGTGGGGTATCCGAATCGACCTCCAACACTGATTCCGGATATCGTGATCTTGGATCCAGGTCTAGGTACTTTTTCTGATTCAGATTCTCTTGGGTACAATACCGAAGCTAAGTATAAGTAGATGAAAACAGCTTGACCAAGAGTTGCTAGAGCGGATTATTCAGCTAAGTCAGTAAAGCCGGAAAAGCCTTGCTCTAAAGGAGCTTGGGGTGAAACCCTTCTATAAAGGGGAGTTTTGTTTGGCAGATCGACTTATAGTTGCTTCGGATGTAGCATTTGATGGGGATCTTTCAGCAGCGGGAAGTTATTTGAATTTTATTATATTAAATAAATAGGTGATCCGCGAACTCTTCTGCTGCTGCTGCAAGACCGAAATTTTAGGTTTTATTCGAAGTTCATATTTTGAGTCTTGGATGTGCTCCCAGGGGAAAGGGCTAAAGCCAATCATTCCGAAGGAGTCTTGCTTCCATTCCCAAGTGTTGGAGTAGGATACTTTGTAGCGCCCAAGGGAATTGGATAAGGAGAAAGTCTCTTACTTTCAAGGTTAGGAGCGGGTGAAGGATGTGATCCGGGGCCGGGGCTGGTCACAGATATCACCTATCGTCGCTGGGGAACTACTCTCCTCTGGTATTAGCATTAGCAACCCCCGCTGAAAGAATGAATGCCCGCTCATATAGATTCTATTTCGTGCTTTGCTATAACCTTCCTCGCTCATTTGACTTTTCTTTGGCCTGGTGGGCATGAAAAAGAAGACTGGAAGAGGTATCAACACCCACATTCATCAATAAGAGTAGGAGTCATATAGGTATAGGTTAGCCTTTCCTTCCTCTGGTCATGTGTAATAGCCGGAGGGTAGAATTCGTATCTGTCTGTCTGCAGTCCTATGTAGGTATGTCCAGTGGTCCAGCCTGTCGGTCAGTTGATAGTTTGATCGAAGCCATGAAGGTACCTTCCTAAACTGAGATTGAAATCTATTTTCAAAGCATTTTTTTATCACTTTCTTTTGGAAAGAAAGTATGTTCAAGGAAGTAAATATGTCATGGTTGCAGGAGTCTATTCATCGCATATAGACTGCAGGGACATCGTGCGCGGCATAACCATCGAGTTGAAGTCGAGACCTAAAAGATCGAATGGAACAGTACATAGACAAGTCAATCTCTTATGAGTGTGAAGGTAGTCCCTTCATTTCATTACTAAAAATTCAGGTCTTCATCATTAGAAGGGAAGTAGACTACTCAAGAATTTTACACTTCGTCATTGAAATTGAAATTGAATATTGTTAAGAAAAAAGACGGAATGAATGTTTATCTTTACTAGGAACTTGAGTAAGGAGTAGATCCTTTTGTTGTTTGGGAGTTTTCTCGACCTTTCTTTATTTAGTGTACCTACTTGAGCCGGATGAGGGGAAATTTTCACGTATGGAGCACTGAGTTACTTACGGAATCTCAAATCTCTCTCGCTTCTTCAGCTTGTTCCTGTTCGTCTATTCGGGACGGGGCAGGCAGCCCACATACATGAAGAGAAGAATAGAGAGGGGGTTATCCTGCTTAAACTTGGGAAGTTTACTACTGGAAATTGGGAAGGGCTATAAGTAGGCCGTTTGCTATTGCTATAAGGGCTGCTCGCCTTTATACGGCTTGGCTTCGCTATCGCTTCTATGTAGTGTAGTGGTCGACCTAAAAAGTCGTATTCCTTCCATGCCTATTATCCAGTGCTAGAAGCTTCGCCAGAAGCAAGCAAGACGAGGTCGCTCTGCTTCGTAGACAAGGCTCGTTCCGTACTTTACTTACGAGCTCGTGTAGTACTCGCCCCTATCTCTTCTCTAAAGGGGCGCACACTCGCTGTCTACTAAATGAGCTCACGAAGCGATCTGGGAGCGAAGCCTTAAATTGAGTTGCTTCCCCCCTTTTCTTTTCCCTCACCCTACTCTTTCATTTCCGCTTAAGCTTCCCCGGTTTGGGGGATTAATTGATTGGATACCCGAGAACCATAATCTTTCCTAGGAACAGCTTCTACGACGATAGATAGGGGTCAGGTTTGTTTGGCATCTATGCCCCCTGCCCTCCAAACAGTATGGGAGCCTTTCAGCTCGTACTGCTCACACTCCTAGATCTTCACGGCACCTCCTCCACCATAATGTGAGCTGGGAGCAGCTCCGAAAGAAAAGCGAGGCCTACTTAAATAAGTAATGAGCTTTCAACAACGTTAACAACACTACGAAAAAAGTAAACTATGGTTGCCCACTGATCTGATCATAGGTGAAATCCAACCCCTTCTCTGCTCCTTTCCTGACCCTTTCTAAGCTCTTGAATCCTGCCCTGCGCCTCTCTAGGCTTCGCTCTCGCTCATGACTGGTATATGGATCTCTCTATGTAGTGATCGGCCTTCTAGAAGCTTCGCCAGAAGCGACTAGTCGCTTCCCGAATGCCCCTTTCCTTCGCTACTAGGAGAGTCGCTAGCTTGCTTGCATTCTATTCTATAAGCGGAGCGACTTGTCGAGTCTACGAAGCTTCGTAGTTGCTCCCCCCCCCCTTTTTTTTTCTTTTGCCCCGCCATGCCACTAGATCCATAATGACCGGCGAGTCGGAACATGTATGAATATAACCACGCGGAGCGCCGTACCGGCCTATCGAAGCGAAGAAAGAGATCATTGAGCCTATTTAGCCGAGCTAAGGTTTGGAACCTTTATAAATAAGATATCTATCTATATATAAAATAATAAGCTAAGGGGGCTGGGAATCGCAAGAATTGAAAAGTCCTCCATTGAATGGGATGAGAAAGACAGGTTCGGAAATGGCCGGATTAGCAGGAGGAAGGCCGGCCCCACCCTGAAACAAAGGTGTACATACATAAATAAAGAGACTGGTTATGCCCTTGATAGGCCTCCTTCCCATCTATCTTGACCGGGAAGAGGGGGGAGGCTCTTGCGGAAGCCCTGCCCCCCCTTCTCTATTCTATTTTGAGGATCCGGCTTTCCGGACTCGTAAAAGACGGCTAGAAACAAGAATAGGGTCAGTAGTCTCTGCCGTTGCAGGTCCTTCTCCTTCCGCTGAGATGGCCCTCTTTTTTGTTTTGTTTGTTCACCGCGGCACAAAATCATGAAGAAGCTGGAATAACTCAGAAAGAGAGTGGCGCCTAGCCGTTGAGAGCGTCTGTTGTCTTTGTAGAGGAACAGTACGATCTTGGACTGGCCCCCTTCGCATGACCTAGAAAGAAAAAGAAGTCCGTGCTACTATAAGGCCTCTAAACTCCTCCCTCAGGACACTGTTGCGTTGCCCATGGGGACGGGCTAGCCCCGACTTCCATAGGTCCTTGGTTCGACCTCCTAATGAGAATTGAGGTCCTTGCGCGGGCGTCTCATCCCTAAGACTTGTTTGCTCTGTATGGAGTGCCCCGTGGTTCCTCGAGTGCCAGCCGCAGAGAGGAATGCCATCAACTAGGGCGCTATTGGCCACTAACCACTCGCTCGCCGGACGCTCGGGCTCCGCGTTTCAAGTTCGTTATCCTAACCGTATCCTCTGCTCCACCGGGAGCCTGACCCCTTCTTCTATCTTATCTACTGCCTTGCTCCTCGGCTCCATACTGCTCCAGCCGCTCGCTGTAATAGCTTGCTTCTCGGGTGGCTCGCACCCTGGGTGGTGCGGCTGAGCCAGAGCGGGCTCAGCAGTCGGCCTATCTTTCCGGGCGCACGCATAAAGGCATGATTAGTTCCACAAATCTCACTGCACTGACCATAGTAAACTCCTTCTCGTTGTACCGAAATAGAGGTTTGATTTAAACGACCAGGTACAGCATCACATTTTACACCTGAGGAAGGTACAGCCCAACTATGAAGTACATCAGCAGATGTTACAATAATACGTAGATGACTTTTGGCTGGTACAACCACTCGATTGTCCACTTCTAATAAACGTAATTGACCCAATTCTAGATCATCTTCTGGAATCGTATAACTGTCAAAAGTGAGTGACTGTTCATCGGAACTGTTATAGTCCGAATACTCATAAGGTTGGGTCGACGCCCGTCTCCCCCCAAACTGTACTTGCAAGTTTCCCCGCAAAAAGCTCTCCACGCCTACTCTTAGAAAGAAGACTCTTTTTCTTTAGTTAGTACCGACCGTAAGACCCTTTATGAGTAAGGGGAATCGAAGGCCGGGGAAAGTTTATTGGCAACAGGGAACCCTTTCTCACCCAGTCCTACCTACCCTATGTATTCGAGGGGGGGGGCTGGAACCGAAAAAGACCTGGTTCCACACATATGAGACAGGCAGAAGGTATGGGACGACCAGTTCACCATGGAAAGCGAATTCGATCCTATAGTCGTCTTCTTTGTTCGATAAATGCGCAGTGGAAAGGGATGCTAGTCGGCTCGGAGAAGTTGTAGGCCCCAATAAAAAAGATCAAGAGTGATTCCTCACCTATCCTGTCAGGGGCCCAGTTGAACGCTCGAGTATAGATTCCCTATGCTCATCGGCCGGGGCCGGCCGGCCCGTAGATCTGGATCCATCCATAGACCTGACCTGATATCGTTTGTCCAAAAAGAAAAAAGTAGGTTTTTAGTAGTAGTTCATGAGACCTCGAATTCCCACGTTCCAGCTTGCATTATGCCAACAAGTCCCACCCCCAACTCTAGCTGAGAAGTTGAGTCACCCTTCTTCTTTTTTTTTCAGAAAAAGAATCGAATAAAGAAAGAGATAGTCTATATCCTGTATCGATCATAGGATCACTCTATGAATAGGTAAATTCTCTGTGACCTCCCACCGTTCACGACATCCCTTGCTTCTCGCTGCGAACGGCTCCTCGGTGGAAGAGTAGAAGCGCTGGTCCCCTTCGGTCAAGTTGCTTGTACCTGCTGTTACCTACCGTAGGACCTCCGTCCCCGAAGCGAAGAAAGAGGAGCAGGAACAAGAGGTTGTCCTCTCCCGGCCCAGTAGTTCCGCAACTACTACCGTGGTTGTTGCCAACGGGGATCCCCCATTCCGAAAGGTTACTGGGCCAGCCGTTAGGTCCAAAGTTGTATGCCACAGCTATGGTGCCGATAGATTCACTACTTCAGCGCCGTTATCGGACATTTCAGGCTGAGCATCTATTTCTCGTATATCGCTCCACACCGAGAAGAGGGATGTGTACCTCCAGCAACAACAAGATGGAACCATAGGCTTCTATGCTGGGAGCATTTCGGGGTATAGGTCTAACCATCTCAACTCCCCGTTTCTGGCATGCTATAGTTATTTAAGTCTCTCGACGGCGGGAATGGGAGATTACCGGTAAGCCAGATGCTTCGCGAACCATATTCTTAAGGCATTTCGTTGCACTTAAATCACCCTCGTGAAGAGGCGCACTCCGATACCATTGATGTCCAATAGCTTTGATAGTAATGGCTGGATTTACTACTACCTCGTCCATTGAGTATAAGAGAGCAAATGATGGTATAGCAATGAACATCGGGATGATACTAGGAAATATGGTCCGAAGAATCTCGATAGTAGTTCCATGAACAATCCTTTGCGGGATTGGATTTTTTTCTTTTTGGAAATGCCATAAAGCGCGAACCAAGATCCGTGAGACGAAAACCAAAATAAGAATGAGGAAGAAAAAGATATCGTGATGTAAGTCTATTATTCCTTGCATCATAGGTGTTGCTGCGTCTTGAGATCCTAATTGCCATGGTTCCGCTGCATCACAAGGAGCAATTGTGAGAAATAGCCATTCTAGAACAATCATTTGATCTGTTTCATTCTTTGACTGCTCTGCTCCCCCAAAAAAATGGAGAGACTTGTTCTTGCTCTTCCAATTCAGGAAGACTTATTTCGCCGGTTGGTCCAACCAAGAAAGACATGGGAATTTTGGGCGTCAGATTCTTCTTCTTCTCTTACTTACGATATTTCGAGTTGGATGAACAGATCGCTCCTAAAGGTTTAATAAGACATTAGATTCTCATTCATCAATAACTCGACTTCCAGCTTCTCACATGGAAGGGTCCGGTCCGGAAGAAGAGGAAAAGGAGTTCACCTCAAATCAAGGCAACGCGCACTCAATCCATCTATCCTGTCTGATTGAGAAAGTCTTTAGGTTCCAGAGTTCCGACCTATAAAGGAGTGAAACCGCTTCCAAAGACTCAGCGATAGGGTAGGGCGTAGTGACTACTCAGATGAAAGCTTCGGAGGAAGCATGGTGTTAAACGAGGTCGGTGAAGCATACCTTCCATCCAGTGCTATGTTTGCAAGAGAAGGTGTGATCGTAGGAGCTCAACCTGTTGCCGGTGGTTTGAGACATAACCGCTGCTAGGGGAATAAAAGGTTTGGTCCTATCCGCTTTTAGAGTGATCGCAGACTTAAGTAGGTCCCTGAGAGTCCTCGCATCACAGCCTGCTCTTATACAATTCCAAAGCATTCTTTTCATAGGCAGACTAACTACTGGATACAAGATAGGGTATACTGGTTCTAAGCCTACCTTTTCTTTTCCTTACTCGCTGACAACCTTGCTTACTTTGAACTTTTTCTTAAGCTTGGCAGACTAGCTCCTAACTTCCTTGATAGAGCGATGAGCTTACTTAAATAGAGTTCTATCCTCAGGAATTACTTAAAAGAGAACCTTGCACCAGAACGAGGGTCGATGTAATTGAGCTCTTACTTCGGGATAGCTGCTTTAGAACCTAACCTTATTTTGACTTCTAGGGTTTGCTGGTTCTAAAACCTGTCTCCCCCTTTTTTGAGGAAGTAAGGAAGTGGATAAACCTTATAACCCTGTAGGAGTAGGAGCCAGCTAATCCCTCTATCAGTCTAACCCCGCGAGCAAGGAAACTAGCTAAGCAAGTCATTCCAGGTCAGGAAGGGCAGAAGAAGAATTGAATAAAGTAAGGAAGTCCCGGGGCTGGTGCTATAGTAAACTGCCACAGGTACTAGGAGTAAGCCTGCAAGTAGTATTTATTAAGTTAAGCAGTAAGCCCTAGAGCTCGAGATTGTAAGTTTCAGGTACTAGTTTACAAATCGTATAAGCCGACTGTCTTTTGGTAAACTTATGTGCCCTCATCTCTCCTTTCTACTTGACGGCTGGCCCCCCTCCTAGTCTCCTACAAGCGCCTAATTGAGACGAATTCTCGGTAGGGCTGTCTCTGATCTGGTTTTTCGCTGCTGGCTTAAGGTATACTACTACGGTGTAGGGTGTCTCGATTAGCGTGGTTCTTTGCTGTGTCTGCTAGGTAACCCGAGATGGGTGATTCCGAAGATAGCAAGTTTCCGAACTAGGTTTCCTAACACAGAACTCCAGTGACGAAGCATGTCTCCTTCTATCTGACCGGTGTCATTTTTATGTTCCCCATGGCTTTTTTCATTAGCTTTTCCGAGAGCTTTTCCCGCCACATGGAATTTTTGACCCTTTTATCTGGATGGGCGTATTTTGCCGTCTCTCATTGCCGTTCTGATCGTTGGCTGTAACCTTTCTATTTCCTAGTTTCCAGGGTCAACAACCCACAATATCACCACGCACCCTACAAGGGAGAGAAGCAAGCCCGATTCACTAGCCTAGCCCGGGTACATCACTTCCTATAGTGGAATTGAAGGAAAGCGGCAGCTAATTGAATGAGTTATGCCGCACATGATTCATCTTCAACCGAGATTACATCACATCAATGAAGGAATGCAAGTAAGATCAGAAAGTCCATCATTAAGGCAAAGAATGCAATATCTTCGATTAAAAATTTACGATAGAATGTCAAAGGTATTAACCTTATAACTAATAGACAGTGCTGCTACAGGTTCACTTCTGTTATTGGAATGCCTCTTTGTCACAGAAAGAGAGGCCTACGAGAGGGGACTTTTTAAAAGGGAAGCCTATATCTACCGACCCTACTTCACTTCCAACTAGTGCATTGCCTCTTTATTAATGAAATGGAATTGGTAATCGCACATATGAGACTTCTTGTTCCTTCTTGCTTAACGTAAGGCTTGCTGCTACCTTCCCTTCCTTCTCTGTCAGGGCGGGAAAAAGACCGGCTCTCTAGTTCTGTCATGGAAGGGGGGCAAGGTGCTGACCGATGTCGATTAGGAAGCTGCTCCTCTTTACAAGAAGTGAGGCAGTGAAGCAGAAGGGAACTAAGATTAGATGGAAGAGGAATCCCAATGGCTGCACGAAAAGCAACTGTAAAAGTCGCCGCAATTGGCTCGCACAAGTTCGGAAGGTTTGGTGAGAGGGGAACTAATGCTACTAGTCTCGGATATGGCTCAGAGTACTGCCTCGCTTAGTCCAGCTGAGCTCTACTATTAACTAATGAGACTTACATAGAGTACAAGTACCAAATACAGAAAAAAAGAGTTTTTGCGAGTAAGTGCGAAAGCTTTTGCATCTTCTTTTCCGTCTACTAATTTGAGCTCTTCCTGTCGATCAGTGCGACTCCAAAATCCACATACAGAGAAAGCTGATGTGCCCTTTTTAGCGCAGTTGCAATATCAATAGTTAGAGCGTAGTTGCAAAGCTTTCTTTCGTGAGCTAGCGCGGACTAAGAGCTCTATGCCATCTATGGAATAGCAGCCTGCTTGATTGACTGCTTGAAAGTTTAATCTAGGAAGGCAGGATATTGGGAAAAATCCCACATATGGTTAACTGCTTTAGGAGTGCCAGCTCCGGGCTAGAGAAAAGAGAGCCTATTACTGAAGCTGTGAAAAAGAATTGCTAGCGAAAGTGTTCTTTTTTTAGTCACCGATAAAGAAAGTAGCTAGGCTTCCTGGTGGTATGAAAGAAAGAGATCTTAGTGTCTTAACCAGAGACCTAACCTAGAATGACTCTTACTCGGTCGGAGGAAGAAAGACGAATGAATGCCGAAGAACTCAGAGTTGGACTGACCCGAGCTTCTCTTCAAGGTGTGGTAAGGTTTCTTATTGGAAGAGCGTTGAGGCTACTTTCTACTGGTTATCTCATAGGACTGCGCGAACACTGCCTTGTTACTGTCACTGAATGCCATACTATCAGGCGAGATGAAGCAAGCAAGAGAAGAGTTTCGAAAAGCTATTGATCCAGTTTTTTACCTAGAAAGATAGTAATAGAAAGAAAATAGACTGTGATGCCATATAGTGAACAAAAGGCATAATAATGTTTAGTTAATAGGCTGATCACCACTGCCTGAGTCTGATAGAATGCGTTCTTTGATACTTGTTGCCAATCAACGATTGATCTATGGGGTCAGAAAACGATGTTCGAAATCGTTTCTCTGTCCTCGGGAAAAACATATTAATAAGAAGGCAATGTATCCAGCTATACGAAAGCGGTTAGTTACGGCAGGAGAGACAGGGTTACGCGCTGTCCCACCATTATGTGGTGTGGTTAGCTGCGGAACTATCGGGCATTAAAGGGTGTTTTCGTGAGTATGCGGTTCTTGGGGATGATGTGGTGATTGCACACCTTCAGGTGGCTCAATCGTATGAGAAACTTTTGGGGATGATGGGACTTTCTATATCCAAGGAGAATAGTTGAATTTCTCACTCTGGAGCTTTAGAATTCGCAAAGAAGTTTTGGGTTAAGTCTGTTCAAGAAGACTTATCTCCAGTGTCTATGCGATCCCTCCTTACAGTTCGGTCGACTCTAGGCCTTTCTTTTACAGGACTTCTTCCAACAGACTTGCCAGTGACCGGTCCCTTCCATTCCTTTGTTCTATTACCTTCGATATCACGTCCAAGATTCCTCTGTCTGTTTTGTGTTGAATTGGTTGAGTCCAGCTATCGACGCAGGGGAAAGGGAAGCAAGTAAGCCATAGAGTCAGGCATAAAGCTAGGCCAGCTGGGGTAAGTGGCCCAGGAAGCTACTGTTACCTGTGGAGTTGAGACTGCTTATCGGGAATCCGCCGTGGGAATAAAGGAAGACTGCTTTTTTTTATTGGGACCAGCTGCGCTTACCTTGCTTAGCCATTGAAGAACAGACCCCTTTTATTAACAAGATTTTTTACTCATACACATTGCGATTGTGTCTCCTAATCGAAATTTCAGTTAAGGTTTGTGGAGAAACAGTCTTTACCTATGGTTTCGTGACCCTAGTACTCATCGCGGTCGGTTTCATTATTTAGAATTCCCATAGGAATTGGAAACTAATCCGATAAAGATTGGAATCTAACAAAAAGTTAGGAGTTAGTATGGGTTGTGCCTTTGGATGGTTGGGCATTCAAATTAGTCCTTGGAATAAACCGGAAGGAAAGGATCGACCAAAGGAGTAGCTATTGAGCTGTGGAATGTGCTGGTAAGGGCGAGTCCGGATGTAGTCTTCATTAGTTTTTTGTCTGAGGAGGAACCGGGTTACCAAAACTCACGACATTAAGAATGTGGTAGTTCTTTGAATGCAAGAGGTGTTGGTTCGAATCCAACTCGTGAGAAGGAATCCATGCACAAAGCAAAGGCATCAGGAAGAGGGGCGTAGCAAGAAATCCTTTAACAGCAGCAAAGACTTCGGAATGGAAACCTTATCTTAATAGGAAGTGGACAAGAATCATCGCTCCAAGAGAAGCAGACAATAGCCACTATCCCTGATTCCATGCAAGTGCTATAATCCGATCTGACTCCTCACGCTGGCAAGGAAAGAAATGACATAAAGGGAGGTCCTAACTGAATGAATTGAGGTTGAGTAAAAGCCATTCGCTTGAGAACAATTCTGCGATTGGAATTCGATCTGGGATTGGGATCTTAGGGCACTGAGAACCTACTGTATAGTACATTCAAGAGTACTCCTCATAAAAAATGTACAGAATAAAAGGCACACCCTATTCAAGGCCATGATGGTCACTCTCCCCGCGCTCTACTACAGGAAAGCTAGCCTGGTTGATCCACTACACGCTAAGAAGCAAGTCTCGACTAACTAAGTAAATCCGGGTTAGACTGAAAGTGACCATAAATTGAAATCTTCTTTCACAGACTAGCGATAGTTAAAAAGAGCGAAGCATAGCCGTGTTTAAGCCGAAGTGATTCCCGTGTTTACTGAGCTATATCTCTATCTATTAGTTAGCCGGCTTAAAGAGTTTAGACTCACGATACCGAGAAAGCAAGCCGATCATAGACGGAGGTTTAAGCTTGAAGTGAAGTGTCCGACCTAAGGTGAATCAGATGTTCGAAGGAGACTGTTCATGAACATGGATTGTTGGTATACCTGCACAATAGTTTTCTCTACAAGCCTACAAGCTTAGCTTTGGCTTAGCTTCCAACTAAGGCTAAGGGCATGGCATGTTCCCAAGCTAACTCTTGATAACCTCTGTTCACGCTCACGATGTTACTAGCACGGCTCAGCTTCTTTCCATGCTAAGCGAACTAAGCACAGGAGAAGCCTACAGGAAAGGAGATCTCGCTCTTTCCTTTTACCGGTCGGGATGTGCATCCTATCCTATAATAAGCAACTGGATGTTTCCAGCTTGGGACTTAGAGTAAGCAGGAAGCGTACTTGTTAAGAGTAGGGCGCGAAACGGTCTAACAATAAGGTTGGAGGGAGTGAGACTTCCTATGTTAGCAATAACCGCTGCAAGAGTGAGGGCAGCTATTTCATCCGGTCTGTCTGTAGTAACCAATTCCTTTCCTGCGGTCTGTCTCTCAGTCTGTCCTCTCATTCCAGGCAAGCAAGGAAGGCAGTTCGGTAGCTCTCCAACGGGCAAGTCAGTCCCAAGAGTGAAAGGGTGTGAACATTTAGGGCAAATACTTTATTGTATTGTACGAGATTAGTTGAGAGCTGATTCGCTAACATCCTCATCTGGAAGAGTTCGTTCTGTGCCACCTCTTCTGTGAAAAAGGCTTGCGCTCCTATAGGGCACATCCCGAGGGGCGTTCCATGATTGACTGAAAACGGGCAAATATTGTATGATAAAGCACTCTCTCTCCTTTCTTTCCCTGGCTCGTTTGCTTCTTTCTCTCCTCGTGCATCTAGGAGAACGAAACGGCTACCTCTTGACTTTCAACCTACGACCGAAGTCAAGGACTTGACTGGACTGATCGCACTGATTGGATTCAAGACATACTTCAAATTCCTTTTAAGCTCAAAGTAATAAAAATCTAATGATGAAATTACGTAAAAGAAGAAAAAGCTAATCTATCAGTAGGCCAACCAATCAAGATAGTTTGCTTTTTATAAAGCGGAAGGCCAAAAGAGATCTCCAATAGTGCACCGAAATGGGGCCGGAGAGCCGGTAACCTCGTTCGCCTAAGATCGAAATCATCTGTGATTGAGACTACAAACTCTGTAAGGCTAGCTATATACTTAACACATGCATTTCGAAAGGTCTGAGACCAGAGTCTATCTGGGTGATGACTTCGGAAGATTCACTTTTTTAAGGGAGAAATTGTCTGTTACCTTTCTGTATCTACTCAATTAGACTCAGACAGAATAAAGAGTCACTTCGTCCCTCTCCCTTCGGTAAAGACTTAGTAAGCACAAAAGAGAGAAGAAAAGGATCTAAGACAGAAGCCTACAAGGAAAAGTCCCAAACAAATAGGTGCCAAAGCAAGACTAGAGGAAGACTCTTTCACTGTATGAATGATTGCCTCAACGCAACTCAAGAGGGGAAGAGAGGTTGAAAGCTTGAAACAAAGAAAGGGAAATGATAGTTTAAGATTTACCGTAGGAGAGATTTCATTCTTAGTGTCAGGGAATTGACTTCCATCCGATTAAAAGAAAGACTTTAAGGAGTCTTCATACAATCTTAATTTGGAGAGTTTTCTTCTACACGGAAACGAAGATCTTCGAGAACTAATATTGGACCGGGAATCAAAAAGGGAAAAAAGTAAAGTCTAAGCGCATATGGCACGAAAAGGAAATCCGATTTCGGTAAGACTTGATCTGAATCGTAGTTCAGATTCAAGTCGGTTCAGTGAGGGCGACCGCGAAAGTCACCGAAGGGGTCAGTCTTTTCCTTCACCCCAGATTAAAAAAAGTAAAGCGGGAAGGGCGTTGCAGATGTCCGGGACGGACACGACTTCTTCTAACGCTAGAAGACCACTGGAAGACACCCGGGACCAGAGCATGTCGTGAAAGAAGCACACTGGGCGGGCGTGCTTCGACCGTGTCTCCGGGGCACAGTTGAATGTAGATATCATGAACGCGAGGTGCAGGATACCAGGCCGAGAAAGCCGGGCAACCACTCCCCTATGTGCCAATCGCTAGTGCAGCCAGGGCCCCGGCGCCCAGCTCCGCTGGAGAGGCCTCGCCTGATCTGATAAGTGCTAATTCGGTTCGGATAGACTTCATTCAAGAACGCCGCCGCCCCTGGAATCAATAAGAAAACAAGTGCTAAGTTTCAGATCAGTGAATAAACCGAAACGAAAGAAGAGACCTTTCTCGCTCGGCGCCTAAAGCGCACTATGCTCCGCTTCAACAAATGAGAGTTTTCGGTGGAACCGGTGAACCACGCGAGCCGGTTAAATGCGTGGGACAGAGGGCTCGTAGTACCTGCTACCGCAGCTATGCGGTGGAAGGGAAGGAGCCTAAATCGACCTTTTTTCTTTTTCAAACCAGAACAACTCTGAACGTTAGGGAAGATAAGGGAGGATCACCTGAGCGAACTGACCGAAGGGACTTGACTTATCCGAACCGAACGATAGCGGCTTAAAGCTAAGAGCAGCGTCGCTGCTTGATCGGCGGGGAGGAGCATCTCAAAGTATGGGGCAAAGGATCAAAGGCTTTTACTTTGTCACCCGGGATCCACCACAGGTTGGGTTTGAGAGTCGTGTGATGGGTGACTATCCAGCACGGTTCGGAGAGCACTTTTAGTCTGCGCTGGTGAATGGAAGCCCCCCCTATCAAGCAAGAAAGAAGCGGCTCTTCCCACGGCGGAGCCCGCATTGACTCTATTTATTATTATGGTAAATCAGTGTATCAAGATGTCAATCTTAGATCTTATTTCGGTTCGATACGTCCACCTACTAGACTCACCTTTGGCTTTCGTCTCGGTAGGTGTATTATTCTACATTTTCCCAAAAGAACATTCATTCATTTCTTTCTTCCCCGTCGACCACGACGACAGAAACGACGCGAAAAATCCAGACCCGGAAAGGGGAAGGGCCAGTGGTGGGCATTTGGTAAAGTCGGGCCGATCGGGTGTCTTCATTCAAGCGACGGTACAGAAGAAGAACGAAACGAAGTGAGAGGCCGGGGGGCAGGGAAAAGAGTCGAGTCGATCAGGCTCGACGACCGGGAGAAGCAAAACGAAATCAGGATTTGGCCGAAAAAGAAGCAACGCTATGGATACCATGACCGATCACCATCGATAAAGAAGAATCTTTCTAAATCACTTCGGGTCAGCGGGGCCTTCAAGCATCCGAAATACGCCGGGCTTGTAAATGACATAGCCCTCCTAAATGACGACTCCTTCAGAAAAACGAAGTTATTCAAGTTCTTTTTCTCAAAGAAGTCAAAGAAGTCCCCCTCCGACAGCCCGACGAGTCATCCACTTAAAAGGACCCTCCCTGCGGTGCGCCCTTCCTTGAATTATTCGGTCATGCAATACTTATTGAAGACAAAGAACCAAATGCATTTCGACCCCGTCGTAGTTCTCAATCATTTCGTGGAACCGGGCGTGGTTGAACCATCTACCATGGGGGGAGCTCATGCACAGGGAAGAAGCTTAGATAAGAGAATACGTTTCGCTTTTTTTGTCGAAAGCTCGACCAGCGAGAAAAAGTTTTTGGCCGAAGACAAAAAGTTGACCCACTTCATTCGCTGGTCGAATCATCCTCGCTTCGCGGGAACAACAAAAACCACCATCTCGCTCTTTCCTTTCTTCGGTGCTACCTTTTTCTTTCCAAGGGACGGGGTTGGGGTGTATAAGAAATTTTTTGAGTATGCCCGGGAACAACTCCTACGAAAATTCAGGAAAAAATGTTGGAACCTCATGGCTAAGGATAAGGTAATGGAATTGATAGAGAAATTCATAGACCTAGGTGGGATAGGAGAATTGATAAAGGGAATAGAGATGATGATAGAGATCATACTGAGAAACAGAAGAATTCCGTACGGGTACAACTTTTATTTGAACGAAGTGAAAAAAATGCGATCTTTGTTGTCTAATAGAACAAAGACTAATACCTTAATTGAGTCGGTCAAGATCAAATCTGTTTATCAAAGTGCTTCTCCGATTGCTCAAGATATCTCTTTTCAACCGAGGAACAAAACAAGATCATTTCGCTCCATTTTTAGTCAAATAGTGAAGGATATTCGATTAGTAATGAAAAAAGGGGTGGAGGGGATCCGTATATGTTGTTCAGGTCGATCAGAAGGTGCAGAAATAGCTAGAACTGAATGCGAAAATTATGGAAAAACATCTAGTAATGTATTTAACCAGAAAATAGATTATGCTCCTGCGGAAGTATCTACTCGTTACGGAATCTCAGGTGTCAAAGTGTGGATTTCATATAGTCAAAAAGAAAGGGGACGTGCTATATCCGAAACGTACGAAATCTAGTCAATATCGTAAAGGCAGATGTAGTAGGGGTTGCAAACCGGACGGTACACGACTTGGTTTTGGAAGATATGGCACTAAAAGTTGTAGAGCTGGTCATCTTTCATATCGAGCCATTGAAGCAGCGCGTCGAGCTAGAATTGGGCAATTCCATCGTACTATGAGCGGACAATTCCGAATAAATGGTAAGATATGGGTAAGAGTTCTCGCAGATCTCCCTATTACCGGGAAACCTACAGAAGTCAGAATGGGAAGAGGAAAAGGAAATCCTACGGGTTGGATTGCTCGTGTGTCCACAGGACAAATCCCATTTGAAATGGATGATGTGAGTTTGTCAAATGCTCGACAAGCCGCTACATTAGCGGCGCATAAACTATGTTCGTCAACCAAGTTTGTTCAGTGGTCATAACGTAATTAGTTAGTGGGGAAAAAGCGGGCCGGGATTCAAAAGAATTAGGCGAAGTGTTTGTTCCTGAACGACGGAAGTGGAAAGACACTAAGGGAGAGGGATATACTCCTTGATTTTTGTAATCGCCGAAATTGTACGACGAACCTTCTTGTTCCAGGCGTACTACCCTGATACGTTAAGGTTAAATTATCCAGGCCCGGTTTATAAAGTGATAGTAGTCAGAATAAATAAGAAAGATAAGAGCTAAGATTCAGGAAAGTAACTAAGGGGAGTTGGTTACCATTCCGTCTGGGTCCTCAAACGTGTGATTCTCTTTAGTGAGGTTGGGCTTTGGAATCTCGTCTTCGGCTTTATTGAAGTTAGGGCGTGGCCTATTGAGTAATGGAAGGGGTCAGCCATAGGCTTGATTGCTGCGCTGCTTTCCATGTCCGAGATCAAGAGTTTGAATAGGAAGGCCTTCCCATGCCTCGCTTGTGCTTGTAGCAGATACAGACTTGCCTACTTCCTTCAGCCTGTTGCCCGTAGACAGATGCCTTGAGTGCCTAACTCGATTTCACCTACCTCTGATACCAGCTTCTGACTCCTTACCATGTTTGCATACCTCGCACGAGGCTAGGATCCCTTACTCGATGCCAACTTCTTTTACCTGAGGCCCGATGCCTGAAGCTTGATGCTCGCAGTTCCCTACTTCGGGTCGGGGTTAGGTACCACAGCTCAAAACAAGCTAGAAGGAACAAGTTCATGCAAAGCTGATTCTCGAACAAGAAGAGCATATTCTGTAAGAACAATAGGAGATTTGCCTCCTACTAGGCCTGGTATACCTTGATTAGATAGACTCTTTTCTGTGTCAAAGAGAAAGAGCGCTCAATCAGCTCATAGATGGGGAGAGTTTGGCCAGGATATCAAAAAACGATTGATTCAATTCATCTGATCCTCTCTTTCCAGCTCTTGCCTCTCTGTCTGCATTGGTGTGGCACCTAGGCTTTCTGACTTTCCTGAGCATGCCATTCCCATCCGGAATCAATACCCGTACAAAACATCCAAATTTGATTCTTCTTGCTGAGGACCTGCGCTTCAACAACAGGGTAAGATGCAACCTTTTCCTTTACTACACAACCCATGACTCAACCTCCACCTTTGTTTGAAGGCTAGGGGTATTCTTTCACAGCAACATCAATCCCTTACGATATACCCCGCATCAAGGGTACAGCTCCCTACTATACCAGACCCTTGCTTCAAGCTAACCAGCCCTAGTGGCTTTACCTACTAGAGCTCCTTCTTGACTTGCCGGACTTACTGCGTGAAGTAGTCCCACAGCTTCTTTCGGTTTAGTTAGCCCCCTTCCTTCGCCCATCTAGCAGGATGCTGGGTTGAATCTTAAGGTAAGTTCCACTCTCAAGCAGGCCTGTTCTTTACATCTTTTCCGAGTTTCACTTCCTTTCCCTGTAATGAAATCATAGGAGTAGTAGTACTATTTTGATCTTGAAAGAAAGGCTGGCAATTTAGGTAGTCAATTCAATGTCGGCTTCTTCAAAACCCTTTTTCTGCTAGTGAGCTTTTCTTTGAAACCATCTCGGAGTAGTTCAAAGGAAGTAGCAGCTCTAGCTTTAGGGAATCAGCGGATTTTTCATATCCTCCTTCGGTCTCTTTCTCTAAGCTTGTGGGTGAAAGAATCATGCACTCATACCCCCAGAGTTTATACTTATTATCTGCTATAAAGAACCAAAGAAAGGATTGGCTCACTCCAATAGTCAATGCTACCCCTACCAGCCATATGGACCCAAAGAAGAAGCGCTCTAGCGCGGATGACGGATGACACCTACCAATTGCCCAAAGCGTTCAAACCAACCCTTGTGATGTCACTGAACGAAAGTTTTCTTTTAGGGCAGTGATCAGGAACAAAACAAACCCAATTCCCTAAACATGGGCTAATCCTTATCCTTAAAGATTATCTGGGAAAGGGCTCCGTAACATCTATCTCAAAAGAAGGAAAAATGGCAAGCAGCGAATCTACATCGATTTCAGGAAGTGTGCCTGAGGGCTGACCCCTGGAAATAGACTCGGCTTTCTAGTTCATCGGAAGGGTATTGAAATCCGTCAAAATCGAGCTAAAGCTATACAGGAAGCTCGAGCCCCAACAACAAACAACAAATAAGGAGCTGAAGAGATTGCTAGGGCAGGTCCATTTCCTTCTTCGGGATCATATCCAGAATACCGGAGGTCGGGATCAAGGAACTCCTGCTGGATAACTTCTGCTTCAAACAGAACTTTCAATATTGCATTACTTTCATGTGGAACTTCACTTCAGATAAGTCTCGTTTGCGTCGACAAGCGAGTTCCCGCATTAACAGCCTTCCCATGATTTGGTAACGGATGAAAATGAACATCGGGTTCTCCTGTCAACTTTGCGAAGTCAAGCTCGTAGACTCTCCTTTGCCTGTAGGCTGATCTCCATATGGATGCGCGAGTGAAGGCCTTTCCTCAACTTCAACTGTTTTGTTTGGGACGCTCCGGCACATTAAATGCGAGAAGTGCGCTATTTCCCAATCCAAATAGTCAAAACTCACGTAATCGTAATAAGAAGAGTTTCTCCCTTTTTCTTCTGTAAAATCCGAAGCAGCTACGCCTATTGAAAGAAGAAATCTTCCCCCGTCCTTTAACCTGGACTCCATTCTTCCTCTAGAAGGATAATGGGATCCAGACTATAATCAAGCTATGATCGTCAAATTTCATATAGAAAGATCAGGTTATTGCTGATCATCTGGTCTATCGCTCCTTTTGAGAGTGACATAAGCCTTTCCCCTGCAGTGAAGTTTCTTCCTTCCCTGACTTACTTGAAAAAAGGCTTTTCTTTTCCTCCGCTCGTAGGAAGCTAGGCACAAGACGCAGACGATCAGACGAAAAATGAGATGATACCTATTCCCTGGTCGAATTCAAGGATTCCAATCAGCTCAAGGATTAGAATCAGTTCAACACTGCAGTCCATGTGAGGCTAGATCTTCAAAGAGGGTCATCTCTAGCTAGCGCTCAAGATCGATTCAATTCCATTCAAAATCTCGAGTATCGAGCAGATCATGTAAACCACCCTTATAATCAGAAGCACACGCCTGAAAAGGGCCTCGAACACTCATTTTAAGCAACTCTTGCCTGAGACAGCTAAACCTGGATTGGGCTCTTTTAACCTCTCCTTTTCAAAGGCCTTCCAGAAACCCGTAATGGATTAGCTGAACTGAGGAACCACAGCCTAGCGTTTAATTGGAATCGTTAACTTCATTGTTGCCTTCGACCAAGGGATAGTTTTGCAATTCTCAGTAAAGGTTACTAAAGCCAAAACCTCATTGGTGGTCTCTGACATCAAAAAAAATACGTGGACATCTAAGAACGTCGATTTCAGATTAGTCAACTTTCATTGAAAGAAAGAACCGAGACAGCAGACAAGAGCCTTCTTGGCAAGCCCGATCACGGTTTGACTTCCTCTTGGATTGCGTCAATGGATCAAGTAAAAAAACGGAGGATTTGCTAAAGTAGGATCGCTCCGATCTCACTCACCTGTGAAAATTCGTTTAAGATAAAAGCACCGGTTTTATCCAACCCCGCTAACTCCAACGACAGGCAAAGGCCTGTCCACAAGAGAACCCCGAAACGAAAACCCTTCTACCTTTACTTTATCGCCTGCCGTTAAATGAAAGTGGATTAGAGTTCCCCTATGAGAATGGGGCTGGTGAAATAGGAGACCTCAAGCTGCCATACTTGACTAGAACCGAAGGAAGATCTCTCACACCTATATTGAAATTCCCCATGGAGGGCGTCAAATGCATCAAACACACCTATCCATGAATCCCTTGCTCCGATCTGAAATGGCCAAGCAACAGAAGAGGCTACGGTAATGCTTCTACACCTTCAGCAAAAAGAGATTGGGGCCATTCTCCCAACTAAGTGATACGCTACCTAAATGTCAACCATTATTTAGGATATCTCTGTGAAAGCAGTAAAAGTAAAAGCTTCCTCCCTAGCAGTGGCCATTAAAGGTACGAAAGCACTTCTCCGAGATTGATACTTTTGAAGTCAAATCAAAGAACTCCCGTTCTGCTCCTGAGTGAGTCTCCCAAAGAGAGTTAATAACTAATATAAGTTGAAAGAACATTTTGACCTAATATTGAAACTTGCTCTTTATTTATTCCTCTCCTTTCAGTCAAGTAAACTACCTTATTCTTAATTCTAATCGGGTAGCGGAAACTATAGCGACGGAGGACACATTCTCAATTCTTTTGTCAGAATGGTACCTCAAAGAATAAAGAATGTTTGATTTTCTTCTTTAATATCCAGCGGGCAATGGGAACTAGATGCCAACGAGCGGCACATCATTGAAATTTGACAACCTCACCCCCTTTCATTGAAGTAGGGGAGTGTAGTCGGATGGAAAGATCGAGTGTGATCGCATGATCGACTGTTAAGGGAGGAACTTCAACAAAGAGGGTTGATCAACAAGTTCAGACTCTTTTCTGTCAATTCGGCTGTATTGTCTCATTTCTATATAAAAATCGAAAATGTATTGAATTCTTCGATATAAGGGCTTCTCTTAAAAGAGGCATAGGAACAATGTCCCGAAACTGAAGATGGGACTGAAAGCTGCCATACGAGATTAGAGAATAGAAAGAAGGGTTTCAAGCAAGAAAGGGTTCAATGAACGCTGCAGTTCACGATGCATAGCTTCCAACTAGCTCGGAAAGGCAAGAACCCTACTTTAGGGGTATAGCTTCAATTTTACCAATCAAGGGTGGGAACTCATTCCTTCTTAGAAGAGTTTTAGCGCACTGGATCTCAACTCCTCCCCCAGTCTCGCACAAAGACAAAGAAGGAAGATAGTTTCAGCATGAAGCTTGCTTGGCATGAAGGTTGAAATAGGAGATTCTAATACGAAAACAAAGGTAGAAAGCGAACCAGGAAACGCGAAACTGCTCAACTCAAGTGAGCTTAACCCAGGCAAGAAGGAAAGAAAGGCACTTTCGGGCACACAACCGCTGAAGTGAAGGTTTCAAGTCTTGAATGCCGGTCTTTGGCTAGAGATGCGCGAAGCAGCCGGTTTGCATTTTAGATCTGGGAATCAACGAGTGAAGAAGCCGGTTGTTCTGAGCGATCCTGAAACAGGGAAGAAAGAGCTCGGTATAGAGTTGGGTGAAGTGAACTTTCAGCATTTCGAAAAGGGAGATCTTCTATAGGGGAAAAGGCTTGCAAAGAATCTCCTGATTCAAGTCTTGGGCGAAGGGTGCCACGGGAAGGCTCTGACTGTGAAACGGGGTCAAAAGCTAGTCCAAGAAGCCGCTGAGACGTGGTCCAACTACTTGAACTAATGCGGGCGGTTTCAAACCTCCACTAAAACTCCCTTGGTCGATTGACTTCGTTCGTCTACCCGCGGACTCTCGGTTGAGCTAGTACATCGCTACGTACCCTCTCGCTACCTACCTTGTTTAACGCCCTATCCCGTAGGTCGAGTGGCTCCGCTCGTTCCCTATCAAAAAAGTTATTACATTCTTCTCCTTATTCGTTTTCAATTACTTCATTCCCTTCGCTTCCTGGTACAGCTTTCCTGCCCTGTTGATGCTGTTAATCCAATAGCTAAGATATCCCCTAAAAAGAAAGAAAAGAATGCTAAAGTCAAGACTAGTGAGATTAGCTTGGTGTACTTCTATCTGAAGATTGATAGAAAATTTCCTTTTTTTTGGAAGACAGGACAAATGCCACAGAAAGAGAAGGAATGGAATCGGATCTCAGTTAATGCCCTCAGTCTGCTTTGCTCCATCTAAGGCTAGGGCTAGGCACTTAATCTCCCCAACATTTCTTCTTCATGTGCACATTTGAAAACAACCTGTTGGCTTCAGAGTTTTCCTTCCTAGCTGCCCGGATCTGATGCACGTCGAAAAGAGGCCCTTTATACTATACGCAAAAGAGCTCTTCGGATTCACTTGCTATTGGCTGGGCTACACTTTCTTGCCTTAGGTCAATCAGGTCTTTCTCTTCCCTTACTAATGCTAATGTGGGATCAGTTACTTCCGAACAGTCTATTGACTCCCGAACAGCTAATTTGTCCATGAATTCCCTTCTGCTTCACCTTGTGGCCTATCCCAGACAGCTATGGAAGCTGCTAGCTACCTTCTTCCCATTCTTTAGTAGCCCGAGATGAGTTCTACACCCTAAGGAGACAGAGAAAGCCCTTCCAGAGATTCATGTAAAACCTGTTCTTGAAAACAGCCTACTCATGCAAAGAGTCCTTTTCCCCATGCCCATGCTATGAAAACTTCACACCAAGTCAAGCCGCTAGCTTTAGTAAGAAATCGAGATTCCTATTCCTGTCCGGCTTGAAACTAGAATTAGATAAGTATAGTACGCAGGGAAGTACCTATCTGAAAGGAAGGTAACGGCTGGCACATAGATGGAATCAAAACGAACATCCCTCTAACCAAAGATGCATCGTCAAGTGCGTATCAGATCATGAGTTACTTCTTGTTGAATGAAAAGATTGCAAAACATACGAATCTCATCCCTGATAAAGAAAATCCTAATCATATCAATGATATTGATGTTCATATCCTCAAAGAGCTGCTTGATTTCATGAAATTATCAGATGATATAGAAGGGAATCTATTTGCTATTGTCAGCAGTCACCTTGATCGTAAGCTCATAAAAGCCATTTTTATGCCTATAATCTATGGAAAATCTCTCATGAGCACTGCCAACGATATCAAGGAAAAACTCTCTCAGTACATCACTCGTAAGGAGAGCTACACTCTTGCAAAGGTCTGCTTTGAGTTCTGGAATAAGGAATATAGAGGCCTGGTATGTTTGATCCGTTTGATCAAGAGTAGTATAGGCTGGTTGGCATCAGCAGGGGGTCGCCCAGTGATCTATCAATCTGATTACTTTACAACAGTTCAAGATTATATGAAAATGGATCCAGTCAATATATGGGTTTATGATCGAATTCATAAGAAGAGGCGTAAAGTCACTCTCAGAGTCTCCTCTAATGAAAGAGATAAACAGAAGAGTGCTATCTCTACCGAAACTAAGACAGTCAAGAAAATGACCCCAGAAACAGACGAAAAAGAACCTCCGTAAATGAATCCATTCACTACTGAGAAAAAGGAAATGAGTCTCACTTGGGCTAGAAGGATAGAAAAGCTTAAGATGTATAATATGCTCAGTTCACGGATACCAAAACTACTGATCCTCTCTTTCCTGCTCTTGCACTGGTGTGGCATTCTGCAGTTTTTGATATCCTGGTGCGGAGCTTGGCCAATCTCTCCCCATCTATGAGCGAGAACCCGCTCTTTCTCTTCGACACGGACCAAGACGGGAAAGAAGCTACCAATCTGAAAGACCCAGTGAGCACCTCAGTCAAACAAGATCGATCGCTTCGCTCCCCAATGCCAAGCCGGTCAAGAGAGAGCCTTAGTTAAATAGGCAGCAACAGGATGTTACAAGACCCGAGCAATCACGAGATCGAGTTGTAGTCCACTTCGACTTTCAGTCTCGTTTGTGGATCCTGCAATTAGAATATGAACTTGGTACTGGAATAATAACCTTCACTCAAGCTGGTTCGTTCACCAGATCTACTTTCTCGACCATTTCAGGGGTAGGCGGCAAGTGCTGCAGTGAGAGATGAGACCCCCTTTCGGGCAGTCTTCGTGCCATATTTTCTATCAGGTTCCCCTCGATTCATCAAGAAAAAAGATGGGCAGATTCTTCTTCCAACTAGTTTTAGGGGCTAAGGTAACTTCCACTTCGTCCATCTTGCCTCCTTCAGACCCTCGCTTCGCTCTTTTGCCACCTTCTCCAAGCAACATCTTTAGATCAGGACTTGCCACGTTTTTCCCCGGTGACTGATCTGATTGGTTGGGCAACGATGCCTTCTTCTTTCTACTGCAACTTCCTTCACTCAAGCTGGTACCATCAACGTGGTCCAGAAATCTCATTTAGTAATAGTTCCAGTCAGACCAGGGAAGCAGCAGCAGGACGTAGTGTGGTAGTTCGGTTCCAGGTCAGTTCCAGTTCGGATCGAGTAACGGTGATTGAAGGGATGGGATCGGAAGCTCCTGATTCCAATAGTTAACTGGGCTGTGGCAGGCGAGTCTGCTTTCCCTTAATTAAGCCAACTCTATCTGTACTCCTTTAAGGGCGCACAAGCCTAAGTCTCAAATCGGACTAGTGTCAATCTTTTAGCGTTATGGTGCCACGGTAAGGATGGATGCTGTGCGGTTGCTTGCCCAAGGGGCTCTCTCGTCTTGGTCCTTTTATTTTATAAAGGCCTGTCCCTTGAAGCAAACATCTTTTCGTTGAATACTTTCATTAGCTGTCCTTAGACCTAAACCCTCATTACGCAATGGAGTATGTTGGATAGGGGGTTAGTCCTTTCATGAAGGAATGGTGGAGAGAAAGCTATTGATTTATTATCTGTCTATGTTGAGTCGAGCCTTCCTACTAGATTTGTAGGTGCCCCACCAGTAAGTAAAGGTAAAGAGAGAACATAAGCAGTAAGGGATGGAGAGGAGGTTGTTGCACTCGAAAGGAAGTATAGTATCACAAGGCCAGGTACGGGATATAAGGCTTAGCCAAACTAAGCAACACTCCATAAATAAGTAGAAGAAGGCCTCTTTCGACTGCTGTTTCTTAATCAGTTTTGGTTGTTTCAGGAAAGGCTGTACCAGAAGTAGCGGGATATCGAAAAGTAAATGCTATACCGGAAACGCGATATCTAAAGTTAATCTCAGTGAATTCTGTACCAAGATGTATGTCGTCCAACCCAACCTCAGACTCTTTCTTCCGGCATAATCCTTTATCGTTCCCAAGGTAGGCGTGCATCCAGAATTTCTTTTATATAGTAGGATTTAGGGCCATGTATCTTACAATCTCTTAGAATATCCTTCAATAATGATATATTTTGCTCGTCCTTTTTTACGGGATCCCATTCCGGGGTCAGCTCTTCCTTCTCGTTCAAGAAGTCTATGAGGCATTCCTCAGGATTGTAGGGGGCCTTTTCCCGTAATGTGGGATACTCTGTTAGCATTTTATTCAAAAGGGTTAATGACTCATGTTTGAGTTCGCGGATCAGGAGATCCCTATTCTCAAACTCGATTAATCGGTTATACTCCCTCTGAGAGGGAGCCTCAGCAAGTTCTAGTTTTATGTCAGACCAATACTGATCCACCGTCTTACCCAGAAGAAAGGGACTATGTTTTAAGCGCAAAACTCGATTACGGAGGGATGCTTCCAAGCTAAAATTCTTTTGAACAAGGTTGTCCCATATGGTATCCTGAGAAATAGTAGAGATCGGAATTGAAATAGGCGCCGGATTTGAAGGTCCGGCATCGGACGGACCCGGCATCTCGCGCGCAGAAGATGATCTTTCATCTTCTTCGTCTCTCCATTGTTCTTCCATCTCTTTTAGTTCAGGAGATGCCATCCTAAGAATAGGAAATTATTCAGATAAAGATGGTGAACCAGTAGGGTTGGTATGAGATGAAGCTTCCCCCTGCTGGAGTGGTGCCGAAGAGGAAGCTTCAGCCCCGCCCCCTTCAATCTTAGAATCATCCCCGGAGTCATAAAAAGCCATAATCGGTATCCCCAGCTTTATGAGGGTCAACGAAAGAGAAATCAAAACGAGATATATTAAGATATCAATCAAAATAGATTGATAGTTTCTTACCGAGATCGGATTTCCTTTTCGTGCCATATGCGCTTAGACTTTACTTTTTTCCCTTTTTGATTCCCGGTCCAATATTAGTTCTCGAGGATGCATCTCCATCTCCTCGTTCAAAGCAGCGTGGTAGATCAACACGCTTATCTTATATAAGAAAGAAAATAAGCAGGGGAGCCAAGAAGCTCAAAGAGAGTCTGAGAAGCTTAGGCAAAAGCATACGCTTCAGACGTTTCTAGGGCTTTAGTTCCTTTTCTATATCCTTTTCTCTATGGTAGATAGAATATGCATTTTGTTCTTCTTCTTGTGATTCTTTCGGCTGTGAACCTGAGCTAATTCTTTTCTCTATTGTAGCTGAATCTCCAACAAAAAGACCTACTCGCGGCACACAGGCTATATCTTTGAATGAATCATCGACTTGGGACCTATTCTTTCATTTTTCCAGTGAGGGGATCTCGGTCTCACTAACAAAACTTGACGATGAGACTTTCCGGGCCCTCTTTTTATAATAGATCCACGTAGGGAATATGTCCTCCAAACGGCATGTTATTTGTTTGCTTCTGCTCTTCTGGCTGACAGGGTAGCCGATGATTAGCCTTTGTTGGCGGGGCTTGACTTTCCGACTAGTATCAGTGTACGGATACCAATCTCGATGTCTTCCCCTCCCTTTTCGAGGTTTTTTGATTGAGTCTCTCAACTGACTTACAACTTCCCTCCTGCCCCCTCATCCATCCATTGCTTTATTCCGTGGTATTGGCTAGGGCCTAAGCTTGAGGAAGTTCAAGGCACGGTCGTCTTCGCCTGGCTCTAGCAGCTTCCCTACGTCACCGATTAAACTGGGTCAAGGGGGTTGGGGCTCATTTTCCTTCGTTGATTGAGCTCTTTCGGAAATCGGCCCTTCCCTTCTTCACAGGCTCGGAACTTGTATTCTGAATCTTGAGCTTGGCCGTTGCGTTGGCCTTTGATAATTAGTAGTAGGTAGGTGGCCACCTCACTAATCAAGTCTATGGGGCGTCTTTCTTCTACTTCCACCCCACTTGCCGTCACAGACAAATCAGAAAATGACTTAGGTGATGTGGGCTTCCTGACCCTGATGAATCAAGAAGGGTTCGCTCTTGGCCTACGCCTCGGCTTTCTGAAGATAAATACACTGCCCGATCCGCTGCTTCACCTATAGGTATTGATACAGCGGCTGAACTAATGGAAAGAAAGACAGGGTTTTCCACATCCATCTCGGGCAATAGAGCTCGTACAGCAAGATCTCTTTCTTCTTCTTCAAATGGCGAAAGGGATCTCGAAGCGACTAGTCTGATCTGGTACGATGTAGGTTGGGGGTTTTGAGTCATAGAGAGTCTGTATTTTATTGGACTTGCCGAGAAGTGTTAAGAGCAGACTAAGCTAAGGAAGAAAAAGAGGATTAGGATGCTTATCTTCCTTCCTACACCTAACTTGGCTATCGCTTGTCAGCTTCAGTCCCTGTTGAATCGGTTCTATCCGTTTATTTCTGGTTCCACCCTAGGATTCTTCCTTCAGTCCGAAAAGCCAAGCCGCTGATGCTACTGCTGCTAAATCAGCCGATGGAGTGCAACGTTACCGGGTCATTCTGTCGGTTTTAAGAGCCTTCGGCAACCGGCAAAGAAAGACCGTTCTGAGTAGCAGTAACGCTCATAGCAAGCAAGAAAGATGGGGTAAAGGGGCGAAACGGCGGGAAATAAAAGTTCAGTTTATAGAGTCGGAGAGCTAGTAGAGCTCATAGGTTTCTACCTGTGACTAACTTAGTGTGCTTTTGGTAGCAGCAGCCATACCAACAATCTATCTTTCGTAAATAAGCACTCACATTACGGTGCGAGATCTGCCAAGCTAAGCTCAATCACAACCCACCGGCGAGTGAGGGCTAAACGGTATTTATAGATTGAAACTAGAAAACCTTCATTCCTGAACTAGCCTCATGAACAAGCCAGTCTCAACTTTCCTGTTCAACTTTCTAGTGCGTCTATCTAAGGATAGATCTCGGTATCTGTGGAGAGGAAAAGAATGAATCCTACTAATGCGTCAAAATCTAAAAAAATTGATTTGTATTCCCCTTTCTTTACAGGTCTCGTGTTCCCCCTATTGAACGAAATGCAAAAACCACATACCCACAAACTTGTCAATAAACAATTCTATGTTCAATTTGACTACAAACAATTCTATGTTCCACTTGACTCCTACCCATACCGTGTTCAATTGTACAACTACCAATTCAATCTTGAGATTTAGTAAGAATAGCAGACGGTATACTAGTCAGGACTCTTCTTTTCTACGAACAAGTCAGTACTCGCACTATTGGGAGAACATGCGTCAAAGAAGGTCGTTTTCTTTTCCGTCCTCGCACTATTGTACGAATTTCTCCCTGTACCTAAAAAGTCTTTATTTCACGCTGGAGCATTTGTAAGCGACGGGATCTTAGCAGCTTCTTCCCGAGTTGCATTAGCTAAAGTGGATCTACGATCACGGGAACTAATCAATCGGTCTGTTCTGCCCCATAAGCATCTGGATGGTCTACGATCAGTGCTATTCGTACACCCTATGCCTGATTTCGCAACTTCAACCCTTTCCCTATCCAATGTAGCTGTAACTGCGCCTTATTGGCTTCTTTTCAGTTAACAAGCAAGTACGCAAACAGCCTTCGGTTCCTAACAAGCTAAGCACCTACCCGGGGAACTACGAACTACTAGTTTAGCCTATCCGGCCTAACTAGCTTGTTAAAACAACCTGATCGGGACCTCTACCACTCTTGTAGATCACTGAACTATGCGCCTATCTTCGCTTTTCGATCAGCCGTTGCTCCCTAGCCTACGAACTCCGGCTCACTTCCAGCACTTCTGGCTCGCTTAGCCCTAGCTCGAAACAGCCAACTCACTTCGCCTACGCAACGAAGAGAAGTAGTTTACTTGCTTAGCTCGAACATGCTTCCGTTCACTTACGCAAGATTCACTCGTTTACTTGTTAGCTAGCGCTATTCCACATCTTAGCTTTCAGGGGTGAAAGAACGTAGTGGTGAACGAAGTTGACTTTGACTTATAGCATTTCTCCTTCTCTTAGCTGAAGGCTTATCCATGAATCCGGACTTGAAGAACTTGAGGGCATAGGATTCAATCCAGCCACAGGTTCTCCCTATGGCTACCTTGTTGCGAACGGATCTCTATTCTTCCGAGAAAAAAAGAAAGAAGAGAAAGAACTGGGAGTTGGCGCCTACATAACTGCTTGCTTGCTTACCAAGCCATCCTGGCAAGCTCCTCCAGTTCGATTATGATTCTTG